AGCAAGATACGACTTATTTGAAATTAATTTAATGAACAATTTATAAAAAAATCTTTCTATGGTAGTTCATATATTCTCCAGTCCCTTACCAATTCTTGGTCATTGAGATATATAGTCAATACAGATTAATATTTAAGGATAAATATTACCTCTCCCTTCCCCCTTTCAAACAAATTGAAATGATTGAAGTTTTTCTATTTGGAATCGTCTTAGGTCTAATTCCTATTACTTTGGCTGGATTATTCGTAACTGCCTATTTACAATACAGACGTGGTGATCAGTTGGATCTTTGATTAATTAACATCTCGTTTTTTATTGACCTCCTACTTCCTTTAATCCGCGGGAGGTCAAATTTAGGTTGCTGCTCAATTATTTTAGTGTAATTTTGACCTCCCGCGATTAACAAGAACACAGAATCACGCCCTGTAGGATTTGAACCTACGACATCGGGTTTTGGAGACCCACGTTCTACCGAACTGAACTAAGAGCGCTTTATTATCACAATAAATACTTTGTGACCCCAATTTATCTTGCATATATATATACTATAAAAAATAAAAATTAAATAAAAAAGAAAAATTAAATATTTATTTAATTATGTATGTACAATTTTATTAATTGATCTCAATTAATCCCTCGTTACTGCTCAGAAGATAAGTAATAGGTAGGGATGACAGGATTTGAACCCGTGACATTTTGTACCCAAAACAAACGCGCTACCAAACTGCGCTACATCCCTTTCAATTGGTCTACAGTGTCATTGTAGAGAATCCCTGTCTTGTTTTCCACATCTTTATTTCCTACATTGATATACACAAACTATCTTATCATTTCTTCCTTCTTCCTTTTGGTCTCATATATCATATAACAAAAATATAATATGGTAAAAGACTTATATAAAGTATGAAATAAATATGAAATCTACCACAAAAAATTAATATTTTTTAGGAATTTAAGGCGGAAATGGACGTATTTTTTTCTTTTAATAAATATCTATTTTGTACATTTCAATTTGAATTAGGAACTCCGCGTACAAGTGGTAAGTCATTAACTACATATACACATCCGGTCATATATGTATTACCATTATGTATTACAAATTACAAGAAAATTACAATAACGAATACAGAAAGAGGAGTTTTTAAAATGCGAGATCTAAAAACATATCTCTCCGTGGCACCGGTAGTAAGTACTCTATGGTTCGGGTCTTTAGCAGGTTTATTGATAGAGATCAATCGTTTTTTTCCGGATGCGTTGATATTCCCCTTTTTTTCATTCTAGCTATTGATATGGGAAGGGGGAAGAAGATTAGAGATACAATCAAATATCTGTAACTAATCCCTACCCCTCCCTTCTTTTTTTCTTTGTTTTTTCTTTTTTTATTTTTTTACTTATTCTTTCTAAAAAAAAAAAAAAAAAACAAAGAAAAAGCGGTTTCACCCTCAGTGAAACTATGAACTCGGGCTCAGGCTCAAATTAAATTAATAATAGAATGGAAATGCGGTGGTTGGGACAACAATATCATACAAGATACTTAACTGAAAATGAAATACTGTACGGCAATTAAAAATTATAAATATAGTTAGAAATCATTATATTACTTATTATTTATTACTATATTGATTGCAACAAAATATTTCTTTCATAATTTGATTTCGAGTTACCTGCTTCTATTTTTGTGTCCTTTCTTCTTCCTTGCTTCGGGTCGGAAAATTAAAGAATTGAGTGAATCAAAAACCAAAGGAGGTTCATGGCTAAGGGTAAAGATGTCCGAGTAACGGTTATTTTGGAATGTACCAGTTGTGTTCGAAATCGTGTTAATAAGGAATCAATGGGCATTTCCAGATATATTACTCAAAAGAATCGACACAATACGCCTAGTCGATTGGAATTGAGAAAATTCTGTCCCTGTTGTTACAAACATACGATTCATGGGGAGATAAAGAAATAGATCGAACCGATCGCTCGTGTGTCAGTCTTCCAAGGAAGATGAAAAATTACATATTATATATAACAATATATATATATAATTTATTTTAATTTTTTTTTTAATTTATTTAAATATAAACAAATAAATAGAAACAAACCAAATCCTATTTCGATCGGATCAAAGATGATGTAGAATTAAGAAATAGGATTGGGATTTTCAGGATAAGGAATAAACAAACCATGGATAAATCCAAGCGAATCTTTCTTAAATCTAAGCGATCTTTTCGTAGGCGTTTGCCTCCGATCCAATCGGGGGATCGAATTGATTATAGAAACATGAGTTTAATTAGTCGATTTATTAGCGAACAAGGAAAAATATTATCTAGACGGGTGAATAGATTGACCTTAAAACAACAACGATTAATTACTATTGCTATAAAACAAGCTCGTATTTTATCTCCGTTACCTTTTCTTAATAATGAGAAACAATTTGAAAGAAGCGAGTCAACCGCTAGAGCTGCTGGTCTTAGAACCAGAAAAAAAATAGGTTGACTCTTCAATTGAATTGAATCAAAATAAAATTCCAATCCAAACTCAAATGCGGATTGACGTTTTTTTTTGTTCGAAAAATCGTAAAATCGAAATGTCCTGTCGTAAGAAAAAAAATGGGAGAAGAGGAATAAATATTTTTTATTTAATGGCTTTCTTCATTTTGATGACTTTATCATATTTTATCATACTAATTTCTACTCTACCTTCCCAGAGTTCATTCTCCAGGGAACTCCATTTAAACTATTCCAACGGATTCCTTCCAATCTCTTTATTTTATGATCTCATTGGAAATCATATAAAGACAACTCTTATTTAATATAGCTATTTGTGCAAGTATTTTACGATTAAGAAGTAACTGTCTCTTGTACAGATTGTTTATAAATTTACTATAACTAAAGTATACTTTATTCTCGCGAATTACTGCATTTATCCGAGTGATCCACAACCGACGAAAATCTCTCTTTTGTCTACCTCTATCCCGATGAGCCGAAACCAAAGCTCTTATTTTCTGTTGAGTAATAGTACGAGTAAGTCTTGAATGAGCCCCTCGAAAGGTTGATGCAAATAAACGAATTTTTGTTCTACGTCTTCGAGCTATATACCCTCGTTTAATTCTGGTCATTGAATAAATGAAACTTTGATGAATAACTAATCGATTTCCTTTCTTTCAGTTATTCCCTTCCCGTATCCTAGTCTATTAATAACAAAACGGATTCTTCCAATGTATAAAATTTTAATTCCAATGGCTTTTGCTACTATAACCTTCCCGACCACGATTTTTTTTTCTAGGTGAAATGCCTAGAAAAAAATTGTATTGATATTAGGTATCAAAAACACATAAAAGTAGTAAATAGAAATGGATATAGTGGGTTTCATCGTTTCTATGGTTACTTCTTAAACGGTGAGGTCCTCTCTATACACCGGAGCCCTTCTTTCATTTAATCAATGTTATTGTTAACTTGTACAGTTCACACTCTTTGGCTCTACCCATAATTATCCAGTACGAGGTCTTTCACAATGAGATCCACTTATACAGTAACGGTATTTAATTATGAAGATTAGCTGAGTAGCTGACCCTGTTAGTCCGTTCTTGCAAGAGTAAGGCATAATTTTTCTGCTTTTTAAAATAGTATTTCCCCTGCTTAATGGATATCATTTGCTATCAATGGAGAATTCTTTCTCATCTTAAATTTAAAACGGAGTTGATTGGATTTGCACCAACGGAAACCATACATTTGATACCACAATAGAAGGATAGATCTTTTTGATTTTTAGATATTGAATGGAGTTCTTCCATTCTAGTCTATTCACTGGTACTGATCGTTGATACTGGATCAATTGTTTTCTTTCTTTTGTCCTAGCCCATGATCTGAACGAGTCGCACATACACCCTAGTACATGTTCCTCGTCGCTGAGGACATCCCCCAAGAGCGGGGGATTTCGTGACATTTCTGATTGGCTGTCTTGTGTTTCTAATAAGTTGTTTAATAGTTGGCATATTGAATCATATACATAATGGGCTGGTTTAGATCGATCTTAACCGGATGATTATGAATTATTTTATTTCTATATTAATAGATTAATGAATAGAATATTAATAGATTAATGAATAGAATATTAAATCCGGTAAGAAGATAAAATCTCAAATCACCAATGCGTCTGAAATTTTTGTTATTTTTTCTTTTTTATTCAGTCGCTACAAGATCAACAATTCCATGAGTTTGGGCTTCTGTTGCTGACATAAAAACATCTCTTTCCATATCTTCGGATACAACCCATAAGGGTTTGCCTGTCCTTTGTACATAAACCCTTGTGACGGTTTCGCGCAGCTTCAAAAGTTCTTCCGCTTCCAAGATAAATTCTCCCGTCTGTGCCTCATAAAAAGAACTAGCAGGTTGATGGATCATTACCCTGATGATATAACATAATAAATGTTTATTCTATCTCGCATGATGATAAGGTGAAGAGATAAAGAATAATAAAATATATAATTGAACAACCGTACAGGCATCTTTTACGCATTGCATACGGCTCTATAATGGAATTCGTTTTTACCTTACTTAAATATCAAATAAATTAAATATAGGGTCTATCAGACTCGGGTTGGTAAATGATCCAATAACCACCCTTCTTTTTGTTTTTGGAGTAGTTCAAAAATACTATGATGGCTCCGTTGCTTTATATATTTATTTCGTCTGTTATTTAGCAATCCCAAAGTTTCTTTTTTTTTTTTTTTCAAATTCTTTCATAACCTAAATATTGTTAAGAGCCTCCCGGCGTGAAAACAAAAAAGTTTGTGACGCTGAAATAGGCCTCCCGATAGATTAGATAAAATCGGAAATACCTTTTATCTCATACTACTCTTTCGATACATAATTTAAGGGTTAAAAAAATTTATCATATCGAATTCGAAGTGCCATGCTATTATTACTTAATATTCATATTTCATATAGCGCGAAGGCATAGTCTTCTTTTTTCTCTCAAATCAAATAAAAAACTCATTGGCGCCAAGCGTGAGG